TCCCTTTTGAATTAAGTTAAAAACTTTTTTGTTGTGCAACTTAGACGATTCCTATCGCAATTCTAAAATATTATATAGAGATCCTAAATATTTTACTATACAATATCCATCCAATGTATTTATTTTATATTAATTAATATAATTATTATTTTTATTTTTTTAATTCTAATATAATAAGTAATACTCTCATCCTAACTATTTAGGATAGCACTAACAATCGTTTAGTCATTACTAAAGAAATACCCAAATTTTTAGTCATTCAAATTATATAGTTTAAAATTATAATAATTTTTCCATTTATAAAAACGACTAAGCCCAAATGACGTATTTTTGGAAATACTGTTATAAGTTCTATACATATACATTCTGATCAACAATTTTTAAATTAAAAGACGACACCAAAGTAATTGCACTTTCCTTACTTTGTTATGTTTCCGACGTAACTCTCATCAACTAGTATCGAATATTTAGATTTTTTTTAATAGCAATATTTATTTCATTTTAAATTTAAAATGAAATAAATAAATCGATGAATAAAAAATAAAATAATATTAAGAATTAAGAGTTTATTGAATTGAAATATTTATAAATATTATAGAAAAATCTTATTAAATTAAAGAATTTAATATTTGAAATAGACGAAACGAAATAAAAAAATTCTGTACTGTATCTGTGTATTCGTTATCCTTACGAAATCTCAGATAAACTGGAACGATTTGATAAGGGATATAATGAAATTCTTTAATTAGTTTTTCCCAGAATAAAAATGTAATTTTATTAATGGACCAAAAAAAATGTTATTCGAAACGTCCCGTGATCTTCAACCAATTATGCGCTTCAATATAATTCCCAGGAGTAAGTGTTATAGCTTGTTTCCAATACTCGGCGGCTTGATCAAACCAAGCCTCTGCAATTTCAGAATCTCCCTGTCGGATGGCCTGTTCTCCCCGGTCGGAATAGGCGGGTCAATTCCTTCCCTTAGAACCGTACTTGAGACTTTCCTACCTCATACGGCTCCGCAGTCAATTCTTTTGGTGTCCTTTTTTTACTTATAAAAAGGAAAACAAGGAATGAGATTTCTCATAGATCTCTCCCACTCTTCGAGATAACCAAAAGAGGTTAATCAGATGAGTTTCAAACTTTTATTTTTATTTAATTAAAAATATTTTTTTTTTTTTTTTGATTAATAATAAGTTTTATTTTAGTTTTATCTTTTCTCCCACCCGCAGAAGAATAAAGTATAGTTATTTACTCCTATTGTTAGTATTTTCGGCAAGGTAACTATCTCGATTTCATATCGAAATTTATATAGAATCTTTGAGAAAGACTTTCCTTTCTAAAAAAAGTACTAAAGAAAAAACTTACTATCTTTGGGATCTGATCCTACACCGCCGCTCAATACCTTAGTGGATCAACTCTATTACAGAAGTTAATTACTCACTTTTATATATCTTATTATTCTTATATATAGGCATAAATAAGCAGTTCTTTTCTTAATGTATTGGCCCAAAACCTCGTTAATTGATCTTTACGGTGCTTCCTCTCTATCAATTAAAAATTTTTATCCATAGACGACATTAAAAAAAGTAGCTAGGCATATCTTATTTCGTCATATTTTAATTCCCATTTCTATGAAGTGTATTTCTTTCCTACAGCTCAAAAAATCGGCGTTTTAGACGATGTATATGTAGTGAGCCTATTTTTTTTTAGTATTTACTAAAAAAAGAGGGGAGGTCTTCCTTTTTCCTTCTATAGTGGAGATAGTCGCACGTAATGACAGATCACTGCCATATTATTAAAAGCTTGGGGTAAGAATGGGTTTCGTTCTAGTGCCCGGAAATAATATTCTAAGGCTTTCGTATGTTCCCCATTACTTGTGTGAATAAGGCCTATATTATAGAGTATATAACTTCGATCGTAGGGGTCGATTTCTAGTCGCATAGCTTCATAATAATTCTGTAAAGCTTCCGCATAATTTCCTTCGGATTGAGCTGACATCCGTTACGGTCGTCATTCGATTCAAAGAATCTCCGTTCCAGAACCGTACGTGAAATTTTCATCTCATACGGCTCCTCCTTTAAATACGCATAATGAGCATAAAAAATACATAGAATAATAAACAGGGTTTAATCTCATTATGAACTGAGTGGGGCTAGTGTTAAAAAAAAATATCTAGCCAACCTTCTTGCGCAAGAACTTGTACTAACATCAAATGCCTTGATACTAATATAGATAAAGATAACTCGAACAATTACTTTGTTCTCAACGCCTCCTAATTTCCAGGAAATAGTCACTTCAACAGTCTTTGATGGTTATACGGGTATCCAAAGTACCAACGAGATGGATGTTTGTTATCCCAACCATTCTTGTTAGGCCCAATCCAGATAATAAAAGGGAGTTAGTAAGTCATTTTAAACAAAGCTTTTGTGTTGTCGATTGCTAGGTGTAGTGCTTTTTCCCCTATGCCGCCTATTGGAACTTTATTACTAAAAAGCCGGAC